GGAGTAGTTGCTGAACCATACCACATAGTTCCAGCAACAACAAAAGCGGCAAAAAAGACAGCCGCGATACTACTGGAGAGTACGGTTTCAATATTTCCCATACGTAATCCTTTGTATAGACGTTGTGGCGGTCGAACGCTAAGATGGAATAGACCCGCTAATATGCCCAGTGTACCTGCTGCAATATGATGAGAAGCTATTCCTCCCGGAACAAAAGGATCAAAACCTTCCACGCCCCACGACGGATTTACAGGCTGTACTCTTCCCGTTAGTCCATAAGGATCGGACACCCATATTCCAGGACCGTACAGACCTGTTACATGAAATGCACCAAAACCAAAGCAAGCCACCCCGGAGAGAAATAAATGAATGCCAAAGATCTTGGGCAAATCCAAAGAGGGTTTTCCTGTACGTTCATCAGAAAATATTTCTAGATCCCAATAGACCCAATGCCAGATAGCTGCCAAAAAGCATAAGCCAGAAAACACAATATGCGCCCCAGCTACACCTTCGTAACTCCAAATCCCCGGATTCGTTACAGTTCCTCCTGTGATACTCCAACCCCCCCATGAATTGGTTATTCCTAAACGAGTCATGAAGGGTATAACGAACATACCCTGTCTCCACATTGGATCAAGAATAGGGTCAGAAGGATCAAAAACTGCTAATTCATACAGAGCCATCGAGCCCGCCCAACCAGCAACCAGGGCTGTATGCATTATATGAACGGAAAGCAACCGGCCGGGATCATTCAATACAACGGTATGAACACGATACCAAGGCAAACCCATGGAAAATACCCCTTTATCGAAGAAAAATAGACACTACGTAACTTTATTGCATTGGAAAGGTTCTACTATGACTATCCTATAGACTTCCCCTGTTCAGTAGATTATTTCCTAACAAGGGTTATGATTCTATATTCTATTCGTAATAATGGAAGAATTCTGTTCGTAAGAACAAAGAGAAGCAGATTTATTCTATACTCGATAAGTACCAATATGCAATGGTGGATTGATACCATTTTCTATGAGTAAATGTGTTCATCCTTCATTTATCATTAGAAAGATCTATTCGAAAAAATTTTCCTTTATTTATTTTGTCTTTCTTTCTAAATTTTTCTAATCTATGGATAAAATAAATATGATAAAGTCAATATTATAAATAAAGACAATAAAATCATATTGTTACGTTTCCACATCAAAGTGAAATATAGTATTTAATTCCTTTTTCTTTCAATCCATGCCTATTGGTGTTCCAAAAGTACCTTTCCGAAGTCCTGGAGAGGAAGATGCATCTTGGGTTGACGTATAGTGCGACTTGTCAGATATATTGGGTCATATGGGATTTCCCCGTTCTCTCCCCCGACCGAGATATCCTCTGTTTCGCCCAAGAAAGAGAAATGGAATCATCCAAAAACTGGAGCGTGAACTGAAATTAAATGCATTATTTGGGGAAATTCATAGAATTATATCAATTAGACTAATTTATGGTTGGCTTTGGCTGGACAAAAAAATGAAGTATCCAGACTCCGTTTAGAAAAACCCAATTGGTAATATATCTATGATTACTACGTGTATCATAAATGATTATTTGTAAAGTCATAACAACAAGAAATGAAATGGTGATGGGAAGGTTTGTCCTATATGTGCAAATCAAAATCGGGCGGATCTTTACCCGGAGTAGAGCATAAACCTAAAAAGATGAAAGAGGCCCATTCAGGAACAAGAAAATATCATCGTGATTTGGATTGAATTTCGATGAAAGAATACATCAATGAGAAGTTAATTCGATAAGTTTATTTACCCCTTTTTAATATTATCTTTATATTATCAAAGAAGAAATAAAAATTCATCTTTATTGAAAAATCGAAGAAAAAACAAACCCTTTCATTAAAAAGTTAGAAAAACTCAAAAAATAAAAGAAAGCGGGCTGGAATCTATACATTGATTCTTTTCTTCGCAATTTTTTTTGAACCGTATGCATCAAAAGGTGCATGTACGGTTCCTAAGGGAAACAATTTTACCCTACTCAACCGACTTTATCGAGAAAGATTACTTTTTTTAGGCCAAGAGGTTGATAGCGAGATCTCGAATCAACTTATTGGTCTTATGGTATATCTCAGTATCGAGGATGAGACCAAAGATCTTTATTTGTTTATAAACTCCCCTGGCGGGTGGGTAATACCCGGAGTAGCCATTTATGATACTATGCAATTTGTACGGCCAGAAGTCCATACAATATGCATGGGATTGGCCGCGTCAATGGGATCTTTTATTCTGGTTGGAGGAGAAATTACCAAACGTCTAGCATTCCCTCACGCTTGGCGCCAATGAAGTTTTTTTATTTGAGAGAAAAAAGAAAACTATGCCTTCGCCATATGAATATTAAGTAATAATAGCATGGCACTTCGAATTCGATATGCAATTTTTTTCAAAAGATTTGATTATGTATCGAGAGAGTAGTATGAGATAAAAGATATTTCCGACTTTCTCTTATCTATCGGAAGTCCAATTCAGCGTCACAAACTTGTTTGTTTTCACACCGAAGGGCTCTTAACAATATTTAAGTTATAAAAAAAGAGTGCGAAAAAAACCAAATTTTTCTTTTTTGGTTGGCTCAAAAAGAAACTTTGGGATTGCTGAATCAAAGACAAAAAAAAGAATCCATTTTAAAATAGAAAGCAGCGGAGCCATCATAGTATTTTTGAACTTCTCCGAAAAAAAAGAAGGGTGGCATTTTGATCATTTACCCATCTGGGGTTGATAGATTCTATTTTTATCTTTCTTGAAGAAGAAAATTGGGGTCAATTTGATTATAGAGCCGTATGCAATGCATAAAAGATAATGCCCGTACGGTTGTTCAATTCTATCCTTTTTCCTATTATTCTTTATCTTTCTTTTCTGTTTCTTTCATCACACTAGATAGAACTATTATCAGGGTAATGATCCATCAACCTGCTAGTTCTTTTTATGAAGCACAAACGGGAGAATTTATCCTGGAAGCGGAAGAACTGCTGAAACTACGCGAAACCCTCACAAAGGTTTATGTACAAAGGACGGGCAAACCTTTATGGGTTGTATCTGAAGACATGGAAAGAGATGTTTTTATGTCAGCAACAGAAGCCCAAGCTTATGGAATTGTTGATCTTGTAGCAGTTGAATGAAAAAAAAAATGAATTTTGTGCAAATCCGTGATTTGAGATTTTATCTACGAGTTGACTATATAAATATTAAATAAAAAAATCCGGTTAGGATCAATCTAAACCAGCCCATTATGTATATGACTCAACATGCCAACTATTAAACAACTTATTAGAAATACAAGACAGCCCGTTCGAAATGTCACGAAATCCCCCGCCCTTCGGGGATGTCCTCAGCGTCGAGGAACATGTACTAGGGTGTATGTGCGACTCGTTTAGATCATGATCATGAGCTGACACAAAAAAGGCAAGAAAACCGCTTCCAGTATGAATGATCAGTACCAGTGAATAGGATAGAATGGAAGAAAGGACTCCATTCACTATCTAAAAATAAGCAAATCTATCCTTCTATTGTATATAAAGTTTATGGTTTCCATTGGTGCAAATCCAATCACCTGAATTTAAGATGAGAAACAATTCTCCATTGGTAGCAAATGGTTATCCATTAAGCGGAAAAATCTTATTGAAATTCAAAAAAAAAAACAGAAAAATGAAGTTCTCGCCCGGTCAAGAACGGACTACGAGGGTCAGCTACTCAGCTAACTTTCATAATTAAATACCGTTACTGTATAGGTGGGTCTCTTTGTGAAAGACCTATTACTGGATAATTCATGGGTAGAGCCAAAGAGTGTGGTGTGAACTATACAAGTTACCAAGAACATTGATGAAATATTAAATGAAGCCAAAGGCTCCGGTGTATAGAGAAGACCTCACCGTTTAAGAAGTAACCATAGAAACGAGGAAACCCACTATTTCTTTATTCATTTAATTTCTATTTCTTTTTTTTTGACACCTAGCAAAAGAAAATTTATTATTTCTTTCATATTTCGCAGTAAAATACCAAAAAATCGTGGTTGGGAAGGTTATAGTAGCCAAAGCCATTGGAATTTTTATTTTATACATTGGAAAAATCCGTTATTAGTTATTAATAGGCCAGGACGGGAAAAATAATAACTGAAAGAAAAAAATCAATTAGTTATTTGTCAAAATTTTATTTATTCAATGACTAGAGTTAAACGCGGATATATAGCTCGGAAACGTAGAACAAAAATTCGTTTATTTGCATCAAGTTTTCGAGGGTCTCATTCAAGACTTACTCGAACTATTACTCAACAGAAAATAAGAGCTTTAGTTTCGTCTCATCGGGATAGGGATAAGCAAAAGAGAAATTTTCGTCGTTTGTGGATCACTCGGATAAACGCAGTAATTCGAGAAAAGGGAGTATCCTATAGTTATAGTAAATTAATACATGATCTATATAAGAGGCAGTTACTTCTTAATCGTAAAATACTGGCCCAAATAGCTATATCAAATAGGAATTGTCTTTATATGATTTCCAATGAAATCAGAGAAAAAGTGGATTGGAAAGAATACACCGAAATAATTTAAATGGGGTTCCCCGGAGAATGAACTCCGGGAGGGTGGAGTTGGAGTCAAAATTACTCTGAGAAATGCGCTTAAAGTAGTCAAAATGAATGAACACGTTCAATAAAAAAAGATTTTTTTCCGATTCGTTTTTTTTTTACGACACAAAAACCTGGATTCTAAGATTTGTCAAATAAAACACCAATCCATCTTTGAGTTCGGATTGGAATTCTGATTGAGGTGAACAAAAAACAAGCCTATTTATTTCTGGTTCTAAGACCAGTAGTTCTAGTGGTCGACTCAATTCTTTCAAATTGTTTCTCATTATTGAGAAAAGGTAACAAAGATAAAATACGAGCTTGTTTTATAGCAATAGTAATTAATCGTTGTTGTTTCAAGGTCAATCTATTCACTCGTCTAGATAATATTTTTCCCTGTTCACTAATAAATCGACTAATTAAACTCATGTTTCTATAATCAATTCGATCCCCCGATTGAATCGGGGGCAAACGCCTACGAAAAGATCGCTTGGATTTAAGAAAGGGTCGCTTGGATTTATCCATGGTTTGTTTGTTTAGTTTATTTCTTATCCCGAAAATCCTATTTCTTAATTGTCATTTTAACTCCAAATAGGATTCTTTTTATTTAAATGCAATATCTTCTATTTCTATTTCAATGTGTTCTATATAATGTTATTTTTCCCCTTTCAAGGATAAGACCTGCTTGGTTCAATCTATTTCTTTATTTCCCCATGAATCGTATGTTTGTAACAATAGGGACAGAATTTTCTCAATTCTAATCGATTGGGCGTATTGTGCCGGTTCTTTTGCGTAATATATCTGGAAATACCCGTTGATACCTTCTTAACACCGTTGTTTTGTATACAACTGGTACATTCCAAAATTACCGTTACCCGCGCATCTTTCTTCTTGGCCATGAACCTCCTTTGGATTTTTGATTTACTCAACTCTTCTATTTTAATTCGAAATTAAGAAAAAGAAAGGAAGGAAAAAATAGAAGTTATTAACTTGAAATCCAACTCTAAAAGAAAAAGATAAAAATCAATTAAATCAAAGCAAACCTCAAAGTCATAGTAATATAGTAAGTAAGACAATGATAATGAGTTCGAAACTCTATTTAACCCCGAAGGGCAGTTAAAGATCTTGTATTCTTGCCCTAGACCCCGACTTTCCTACTCTACTCCCACGTTTAATTCAAATTTGAGCCTGAGTCTCGCAGACGTTGAATCCACTTTTATTCTATTCTTTCTCTTTCGTCCCTTATTCTAAATTCTAAAAATTAGAATAAAAGGGAAAAAAGAGAAAAGGGGGGATTAGTCACAAATATTTGATTGTATTTCTAATCTTCTTCATTCCTTCCGGTGTCAATAGCTAGAATGAAAAAAAGGGGAATGTTAACGCATCGGGGAAAAAACGATTAATCTCTATTAATAGACCTGCTAAAGCCCCGAACCAGAGCGTACTTAGTACTGGGGCCACGGAGAGATATGTTTTTAGATCTCGCATTGAAAAACCTCCTTTTTTTATACATAAAGATAATGCATATATGATCAGATGCATATGTAGTTAAGGGCCACTTAGAGTTGTACACGCAATCCCTAATTCCAATTGAAATGTACAACGATCCGTAAGATTTCCTTTTCTTATTATTATATGTTAAAATATGTTAAATGAGCCCAAAAAAAAGACGAAATGGGCGGAAAACTGTGTTTCTCAATGCAGGAAATAGGGATGTGGAAAACAAGACAGGAATTCTCTACAATTACACTGTAGAACAATTGAAGGGATGTGGCGCAGCTTGGTAGCGCGTTTGTTTTGGGTACAAAATGTCACGGGTTCAAATCCTGTCATCCCTACCTATTACTGCCCCGTTGAGCAGTAACGAGGAATCAACTGAGATCGTTTCAAATTGCGTTGCGCGGAATCGTTCATTTTTATGAAACTATAGAATATATGCATATAAAATGAAAATGGATTCGTTTTAAAAAAAGAATCTTTTCTTTGCATTATTTTCTATTCTGATAAGAAAGCGCTCTTAGTTCAGTTCGGTAGAACGTGGGTCTCCAAAACCCGATGTCGTAGGTTCAAATCCTACAGAGCGTGATTTTTTCTTCATGGATCCTATTAAACTGAAATGAATTCAGTCGCTTGCACAACAATTATAATTTGACCTCCTGTGGATTAAAGAAAGGAGGAAGCCAATCAAATCAAACGTGAATTAATCAAAGGTCCAACTGATCGCCACGCCTGTATTGTAAATATGCAGTTACGAATAATCCAGCCAAAGTAATAGGAATTAGACCTAACACGATTCCAAATAGAAAAACTTCAATCATTTCAATTTTTTTTGAAAAGGAGAAAAAAAGCGGTAATATCTATACCTAAATATTAATCCGAATTGATGTGAATCTCAATGACCAAGAATTGACAAGGTAAGTAACTCTAGAATACACAGAATCTCACAGAAGGATTTCCTTTCTAAATTGTTTCTTTCAAATAGAAATTTTAAATAAGTCGTATCTTGCTCAGACCAATAAATAGAGCTGAAGTTATAGTTAAAGCCACTAGTAGAAAACCGAAATAACTGGTTATAGTAAGCATGAAGGGGCTAAATGAAATCTGGTATTTTTATACATATGTTTCTAAAGCATTTACCTAAGTTTCCATTTTCCTAAAACAGGAAGATATAGAAAAATACCAATTGAAAGAATAAGTTCAATTGAAATTTTTGATTCATCTATCATTATAGACAGCACGAACAAAGAGAAAGTGACAGGCATATAAAATGAAACCGCTTCCTCATTTCTAAGATCTAGCCATCTCGCAATTCCTATCAACCAAGTCGTCGAGAATAAACGAACCGGATCGTGTAACTTGATTCAAAAACGAAACTCTTTTTGAATTATTATTTTG